AGGTCACTTAAAAAAAAAAAAGAATCAAACAACTTATTTTCAAATTTTTACATATTTATTCAAAAAAAGTTCTATGTTTTGACTGAAGTTATCTAATAGAGTTCTTTTTTTTATGTATTATTTTTTTCTGATTAATTTTTTAAAGAGTTTTTCAATGAATCAGTTATGTGAATTCGGAATCCTGAGATGGTGCAGACGCCAAAGATGATGAATTTGGTTCTTTTTCTCTATTGTTGTTCATACCACCTATAATGATTGATAACTCACAAATTTTCAATTTTATTTTTCGATTCTTGGAACTAGTATTTTTATCTATCTTTTAAAAAATTTTTTAAATTGAAACTTAGGGAAGTACTTTAGAAACATATGGATAAAAAAACATATTTTATTGAGTCCCTTCATGCCTACTATAACTAGTTATTTCGGTTTTCTACTAGCAGCTTTAACTATAACCTCAGTTCTATTTATTGGTCTAAGCAAAATACGACTTATTTGAAATTAATTGAATGAAGATTTTTTTATAAAAAAAAAGGATTTCTATGGTATTTCATATGTTCGGCAGTTCCTTACCGTGTTAATTACCCAATTTTGGTCATTGAGATTCATCGGCAATACAGATTAAGAGCTAGGAATAGATAGTACCTCTCTTTTCTCCCTTTCAAAAATGAAAACAAAAGAAAATTAAAATGATTGAAGTTTCTTTATTTGGAATCGTCTTAGGTCTAATTCCTATTACTTTGGCTGGATTATTCGTAACTGCTTATTTACAATACAGACGTGGTGATCAGTTGGACTTTTGATTAATTAACATCTCTTTTTTTTGACTGACCTCCTTCTTGCTTTCATATGCGGGAGGTCTAATTCAGATTGCTGCTCAATTATTTGCGAATAGTGGAATTTTGACACAATCTAATAAACAAGAGTGATATCACGCCCTGTAGGATTTGAACCTACGACATTGGGTTTTGGAGACCCACGTTCTACCGAACTGAACTAAGAGCGCTTTTCTTATTTTTTCTAAAAAACGAAAAGGCTAGAAAGAGGACATTCTTTAACCCGAATCGATTTTGTACGTATATACTATATCATAGTATATCATCAATTTCAGAATTATATGTATGTCCAATTTTATTAAAAAAAGATAGATCTAAAATAGATCTCTCGTTACTGCTCTTCTGAGCAGTAATAAGTAGGGATGACAGGATTTGAACCCGTGACATTTTGTACCCAAAACAAACGCGCTACCAAGCTGCGCTACATCCCTTTCAATTGGTTTACAGTGTCATTGTAGAGAATTCCTGTCTTGTTTTCCACATCCTTCTTTTTTTTGTCTCATATCAGATAACAAACATATATATAATTAAAAAAAATTACTTTTTTTTTTTACGCAAATTCTCTCAATTTCAATTTTACATAATCCATTTGAAAATGGAATCTATAAGATCGTTCTAGTAGACAATATTTCAATTCTAATTTTGAAAATGGGGGTTACGTATACAAATACAAGAATTTCTTAACTACATGTACATCTGTAGTTATATATATTACTATATATATTGTAATACAATAAAGAAGAAAGAAGGAGGATTTCAAATGCGAGATCTAAAAACATATCTTTCCGTAGCACCGGTACTAAGTACTCTATGGTTCGGTTCGTTAGCAGGTTTATTAATAGAGATTAATCGTTTATTTCCAGATGCATTAACATTTCCCTTTTTTTAATTCTAGTTATTAACATAGAAAGTAGAAAAAAATTTAGAGATACGATCAACGATCGGGGACTAATCCCCCCCACCCCCCATTTTTTTCTAATTATTTTTTTAGAATGAATTAGAAAAAAGGGGGGGGGGCGAAAGGTAATAAAAACGAGGGTTCAGGATCCAATTAAATTAGTAATAGAACAAAAAAAAAGTGTTGCTAGGGAAAGAGTATCCTACGAGATACTTAAAAAAATACTGTACAAAGATTTTAAATATAGTTTTCAAAAAATCATTGTATTGCTTATTATTTTATTTTTATTTAGTTAACAGCTTCTATTTTTTGGTTCTTGTTCTTTATGGATCCTAAAATGAAAATAGAAGATTGGGGTGAATCATAAATCCAAAGGAGGTTTCATGGCAAAAGGTAAAGATGTTCGAGTAACAATTATTTTGGAATGTACCAGTTGTGTTCGAAATGATATTAAGAAAGAATCGGCGGGAATTTCCAGATATATTACTCAAAAGAATCGGCATAACACCCCTAGTCGATTGGAATTGAGAAAATTCTGTCCCTATTGTTATAAACATACAATTCACGGGGAAATCAAGAAATAGATCAAATTGCGTGCTTGTATGTCAACTTTTATTTTAAGCACAGGAATAATGATAGTATCTACATATTATTACATATATATAAATATAAACAAATAAATCAATAGAAAGAAATCTAATCCTATATTCTTAATTCTATATAGAAACTCTATCCTATATAGAAATAGAAATCGTTTTTATTTTGATCCGATCAAAATAGGATTTTAGAGATAAGGAATAAAAAAATTATGAATAAATCTAAGCGACCTTTTACTAAATCCAAGCGATCTTTTCGTAGGCGTTTGCCCCCGATCCAATCGGGGGATCGAATTGATTATAGAAACATGAGTTTAATTAGTCGATTTATTAGTGAACAAGGAAAAATATTATCTAGACGGGTGAATAGAGTAACTTTAAAACAACAACGATTAATTACTACTGCTATAAAACAAGCTCGTATTTTATCTTTGTTACCTTTTCTTAATAATCAGAAACAATTTGACAGAAGTGAGTCGACCCCTAGAACTACTAGCCTTAGAACCAGAAAAAAATAGACTTATTCTTCAATTGAATAACAATTCCAATCTGAAGGAATTTAAAAAGAGGTTAATATTTTGTTCGACAAATCCAATCAAGAATCAAAATTTGATTGTTACGTCTCTGTCTGTCATAAAAAAAAAAAAGAAAAGAATCGTCGAAAAGAAAAAGAATAACTCTTTTTTTAGCGACTATATACCCTCGTTTTGTTTTGACGACTTTTTTTATAATACTAATTTCTACTCTACCCTCCCCGAGCTTATTCTTCTTAGAACTCTATTTCAAATATTTTAGTGAATTTCTTCCAATCCCCTCATTTTTTGATCTCATTCGAAATTGTATAAAGACAACTCCTATTTAATAGAGCTATTTGTGCAAGTATTTTTCGATTAAGAAGTAATTGCTTCTTGTACAGATTGTGTATGAATCGGTTATAACTATAGAATACCTCCGTTTCGTGAATTACGGCATTTATTCGAGTGATCCATAAACGACGAAAATCTCTTTTTCGTTTACCCCTATCCCGATGAGCCGAAACTAAAGCTCTTATTCTCTGTTGAGTCATAGTTCGTGTAAGTCGTGAATGAGCCCCTCGAAAGCTTGATGCAAATAAACGAAGTTTTGTTCTACGCCTCCGAGCTATATATCCGCGTTTAATTCTAGTCATTGAATAAATCAAACTTTGATGAATAACTAATTCTTTTTTTAGTTATTCTTTTCCCCTTTACTAGTCATTAATAACCAAACGAATTATTCCAATGTATAAAAAAAAAATTCCAATGGCTTTTGCTACTCTAACCTTCCCCACCACTATTTTTTGCTAGGTATTTTACTTTACTTTGAAAGGAGAAATTGCCTTGATACTTGATATAAAAAAATACAAAAAGTAGTAAATAGAAATGGATAAATAGTGGGTTCCATCGTTTCTATGGTTACTTCTAAAACGGTGAGGTCCTCTCTAGACACCGGAGCTCCTTCTTTTAATTAATCAATACTATTGGTAACTTGTACAATTCACATTCTTTGGCTCTACCCCATTAATATTCCAATAATAGGTCTTTCACAATGAGATCCACTTTATACAGTAACGGTATTTCATTTAAAAATTGATTTGGTCGTTTACCCTGTTAGTCCGTTTTTTTCTTTCAAGAGTGGAATCTTTTTAATAAAAAATGGAATTTCCCCCGCTTAATGGATAACCGTTTGTTATCATTGGGGGTTTTCTAAAAAATGGAGTTGATTGGATTTGCACCAATGTAAACCATAAGTTTCAGACACAATAGAAGATATGAATGATCTATCGTTTTTAAATAATGAATCGAGTTCCTCGATTCTATTTTATTCACAAGTACTGATCTTTGATATTTCAAAAAGAATTTTCTTTTTGTGTTTCAGTCTATGATCTAAACGAGTCGCACATACACCCGAGTACATGTTCCTCGTCGCTGAGGGCATCCCCGAAGCGCTGGGGATTTTGTGACATTTCGGATTGGCTGTCTTGTATTTCTAATAAGTTGTTTAATAGTTGGCATACGGAATCATATAAATAATGGGCTGGTTTAGATGGGTTCTAACCGGCTAATTCTGAATTACTTCTCTTGAGAATTCTCTTCAATATTCAAAAAAATATATTGAAGAGAATATGAAACTAAACCTTTAATCTAAAAAGATATAAAATTAGCAATTGTAGATTTGCATGAAATCGCTCCTATTTTTTATTGAACCGCTACAAGATCAACAATTCCATGAGCTTGGGCTTCTGTTGCTGACATAAAAACATCCCTTTCCATGTCTTCGGATACTACCCATATAGGTTTGCCCGTTCTTTGTACATAAACCCTTGTGATGGTTTCGCGAAGTTTTAGTAGTTCTTCCGCTTCCAAGATAAATTCTCCCGTTTGTGCCTCATAAAACGAACTAGCGGGTTGATGGATCATTACCCTGATGATATAATAGAAAAGGTTCTTCTATTTCGCAGAATGAGGCGAGATAACCAAAAAAAACAGAGAAATTTGAATAACCGTACAGGCTTTTTTTGTGCATTGCATACGGCTCTACAATGGAATTTACGTTTTTGACCTTTCCTTTCGACGAAAGAAAACAAAATATAGGTTGTATTATACGCAGATCCATAAATGATCCAATTACCATCCTTTTTTTTTGGAGGAGTTAAAAAAATACTATGATGGTTCCGTTGCTTTATATATCATTTTTTTGATCCGTCTATGATTCAGCAATCCCAAAGTGTCTTTTTTTTTTAATATCAATTTTGTAAATAAGCTTCCGGTGTGAAAACAAAGTTTGTGACGCTGAGATGTGCCCGAATAGGGAAGATATCATTTGAAATACCCCTTCCTTATCTCATACTACTCTTTCAATATATAATCTAATTTTTTTTAATCTAAAAAATTGCATATCGAATTCGAAGTGCCATGCTATTATTACTTAACTAATTCATATTTCCGATGGCGAAGGCATAGTATTTTGTTTCTCGAAAATAAAAAAACTCATTGGCGCCAAGCGTGAGGGAATGCTATACGTTTGGTAATTGCTCCTCCGGCTAGGATAAAGGATGCTATTGAAGCGGCCAATCCCATGCATATTGTCTGTACATCCGGTCGCACAAATTGCATAGTATCATAAATAGCCATTCCAGATATTACCCATCCACCAGGAGAGTTTATAAACAAATAAAGATCTTTGGTATCCTTTTCTATACTGAGATATATCATAAGACTAATAAGTTGATTCGAGATTTCGGTATCAACCTCTTGGCCTAAAAAAAATAATCTTTCTCGATAAAGTCGGTTGATTAGGATAAAATTTTATTCCTTAGGAGCCGTACAGGCACCTTTTGATGCATACGGTTCAACAAAAATTGTTAAAAAATCAATGTGTAGATTTCAACCCCCTATTTTTTCAGAGAAGGCTTTTCTTTCTAACTTATAAGGGAAGGGTTTGCTCCCTTTTTAAAAGTAAAAGAAAAAATAAGTTTTGGCCCCTTTTATTAGATATTATAATCCTATAATAAAATAATAAAACGATTGATTGGGCCTGTCAGACTAACTTGATTCATTGATATTTTTTTTCATCGAGATTCAGTTGAAATGGCGATGGTTTTTTCTTGTTCCTGAATGGGCTTCTTCCTTTTTTTATTCCATTTGTTAGGTTTATGTTCTACCCCGAGTAAAAGGAAAAATTTGCCCGATTTTTATTTGCACATATAGGACAAATCAACCAAATACCGCGTCTTTTTTTTACTACTCCTTATTTTTTTTTTCAATTCATTTCTTTCACATGTCTTCTGTCAAATAGTCAACAAATTATTAATTATATTATTTGATTTTATCAACAGTTTTAGATCACCCTGTTTCAATTTTTTATCATAATTTTTCATATCATATAAGTAGTAATTATAAAAATATTATATATTAATTATCAATTGGGTTTTTACTAAACGGAGCCTGGATACTTAATTTTATTAGTCCGATCACGTAAACCATAAAAAAATTTTGATAATCTAATATCAATCTAAATACTCCCTGCATTTAATTCCACTTTATTTTTTGCGCTTCGCGTTACAAATTTTTGATAATTCAATCAATCTTTTTGGGCGAAACAGAGGATATCTCGATCGAGGGAGAAAATGGGGAAATCCCATATAGCCCAATATATCTGACAAGTCGCACTATATGTCAACCCAAGATGTATCTCCTTCTCCAGGACTTCGAAAAGGTACTTTTGGAACGCCAATAGGCATGAAATGAAAAAAAGAGAATGAAGTTCTCTAGTTCACTTTGATGTGGAAACGTAAGACTGGGGTTTCATTTTTTTAATAATATTATCCTTTTTTCGACTTTATTAATCATATTTAAATTAATCATATTTAATACATAAGTTGAATAAGCTAAAATAAAATATAAAATAAAAGTAAAGTAAGAGAGAATGAATAAAAATAAAAGGAAACTTTTTACGAACGGGCTTCTGAATGATGAACAACAATAGCTATCTTGGTGCATATAAAATAGGATTAACCCCCATTGCGTATTGGTACTTATCGGATATAGAATAGATCCGCTTCCCTTTTTTCCTATGAATCGAATTGTTCCATTATTATTAACAGAATAGAACAAATATTAATCCTTTCTCCGAAATAATTACCTAAAAAGGGGGGGTCCGTAACATAATTTTTTCCAATGCAATAAAGTTACATAGTGTCTATTTTTCATTGATAAAGGGGTATTTCCATGGGTTTGCCTTGGTATCGTGTTCATACTGTTGTATTGAATGATCCCGGTCGTTTGCTTTCGGTTCATATAATGCATACTGCTCTGGTTGCTGGTTGGGCCGGTTCGATGGCTCTATATGAATTAGCAGTTTTTGATCCCTCCGACCCTGTTCTTGATCCAATGTGGAGACAAGGTATGTTTGTTATACCTTTCATGACTCGTTTAGGAATAACCAATTCATGGGGCGGTTGGAATATTACAGGAGGGACTATAACGAATCCGGGTCTTTGGAGTTACGAAGGGGTAGCCGGAGCACATATTGTGTTTTCTGGCTTGTGCTTCTTGGCAGCTATTTGGCATTGGGTATATTGGGATCTAGAAATTTTTTGTGATGAACGTACAGGAAAACCTTCTTTGGATTTGCCCAAGATTTTTGGAATTCATTTATTTCTTTCAGGAGTAGCTTGCTTTGGTTTTGGCGCATTTCATGTAACAGGATTATATGGTCCTGGAATATGGGTATCCGACCCTTATGGACTAACCGGAAAGGTCCAACCCGTAAATCCGGCGTGGGGCGTGGAGGGTTTTGACCCTTTTGTTCCGGGAGGAATAGCCTCTCATCATATTGCAGCAGGGACGTTGGGTATATTAGCGGGCTTATTCCATCTTAGTGTTCGTCCGCCTCAACGTCTATACAAAGGATTACGTATGGGAAATATTGAAACCGTCCTTTCCAGTAGTATTGCTGCTGTCTTTTTTGCAGCTTTTGTTGTTGCTGGAACTATGTGGTATGGTTCTGCAACTACTCCCATCGAATTGTTTGGTCCTACTCGTTATCAATGGGATCAGGGATACTTTCAACAAGAAATATATCGAAGAGTTAGTGCTGGACTAGCTGAAAATCAAAGTGTATCAGAAGCTTGGTCGAAAATTCCTGAAAAATTAGCTTTTTATGATTATATTGGTAATAATCCAGCAAAAGGGGGGTTATTCCGAGCGGGTTCAATGGACAATGGGGATGGAATAGCTGTTGGATGGTTAGGACACCCCGTCTTTAGAAATAAAGAAGGGCGTGAACTTTTTGTACGCCGTATGCCTACTTTTTTTGAAACATTTCCGGTTGTTTTGGTAGACGGAGACGGAATTGTTAGAGCCGACGTCCCGTTTAGAAGGGCAGAATCCAAATATAGTGTCGAACAAGTAGGTGTAACTGTTGAGTTTTATGGTGGTGAACTCAATGGAGTGAGTTATAGTGATCCCGCAACTGTGAAAAAATATGCTAGACGGGCTCAATTGGGTGAGATTTTTGAATTAGATCGTGCTACTTTGAAATCCGATGGTGTTTTTCGTAGCAGTCCAAGAGGTTGGTTTACTTTTGGGCATGCTTCGTTTGCTCTACTTTTCTTCTTTGGACACATTTGGCATGGTGCTAGAACCCTCTTCAGAGATGTTTTTGCTGGTATTGATCCAGATTTGGATGCTCAGGTGGAATTTGGGGCATTTCAAAAACTTGGAGATCCAACTACAAAAAGACAAGCAGTCTGATGCAACATTCCTTTTTTTCTTATAGTTTCTGTTTGCGATTTTATTTAATAGGTAGGGTACAGTAGGAATTTTGATTTAAATCGCTGCCGTTTCTTTGACTCTTTTTTGTTCTTTATCCGGAGGGATACTCCTACGTAAACATAAACAAAACAGGTATGAAAGCTATAATTGTAAACCACGATCAAATTTATGGAAGCATTGGTTTATACATTTCTCTTAGTATCGACTTTAGGAATCATTTTTTTCGCTATTTTTTTTCGGGAACCGCCTAAAATTTCAACTAAAAAATGAAATAATTTTGCATTATCTTCGTTGACGTAATCAGCCTCCAAATATTTGGAGGCTGATTACGTCAACTAGTCCCCGTGTTCCTCGAATGGATCTCTTAGTTGTTGAGAGGGTTGCCCAAAGGCAGTATATAGAGCATACCCAGTAAAACTTACAAGTAACCCAGATATAAAGATGGCGACTAGAGTTGCTGTTTCCATTATTATAGAATTGAAAGACCACAAGGGATCTATGCTAAGATCGTTTATTTACAACGGAATGGTATACAAAGTCAACAGATCGTAATGAATACAAAATAAGATTTATGGCTACACAAACTATTGAGGATAGTTCTAGATCTGGTCCAAGAAGCACTACTGTAGGGAAGTTATTGAAACCGTTGAATTCCGAATATGGTAAAGTAGCTCCTGGATGGGGAACAACCCCTTTGATGGGTGTTGCAATGGCGCTATTTGCGGTATTCCTATCTATTATTTTGGAGATTTATAATTCGTCTGTTCTACTAGATGGAATTTCAGTTAATTAGACTGAGAAGAATCTTAAAGTCCTAGCTTTTCGTTCGATACAAAAAAGTAAAGTATGTAGGTCTAAAAATTTTAGCCTATTCTCCTTTGGTAGTTCGACCGCGAAATTTTTTTTTGCATTGTATATTTCCGGAATATGAGTGTGTGACTTGTTAGAATTGACCCTATGGATAGTACAGAGAATGGGGTCTGTCATCTTTATCAAGATGGTTTTACTTCGTCGGATATTCATTCGAGTATCTGGAGCACGAAATAGATCAAATAGATCACAAAGTTTTCGAACTATGATTCATACTTAAATACTCAGACCTCGTAGCCGGACCTCTTTCCGTTCTATCTTATAAACTTTAATAAATCAAACTATTTTTCTGCTTTTAAACTCTTATTGGAATCAAAGGACAAACGCTTCTTTGTATTTTATCTTTTTAATCATTATAGCTATTTTTTTGATTGAATAAATGATGATCCAATGGTTCTCACTCAGTGAACTTTGGACTTTGAAGGTTTCATTGAATTATCGTGGTTCTCGTATGAATCTGAGGTTTCAATTAATTAGTTAAGTAGGGTCTTAACAAGAGAATTCCTA